CACCCGACCTCGTACATCTGTAACTGTGACAATGGTATTATTAAAACTTGCTTGAACATGAATAACTCCCTTTGGTATTTTACGTGCACTTTTACGTGCACCAATACGTACATTTCTACGTAAACCAGTTCTCGGTATAGCTTTTGCCATATTGTATCATCTCATAAATATGAGTCAGAAATATATGGATATATCCATTTCATGTCAAAACAGATTCTTTATTTGTACGCTGAGCCCTTTAGTCAATCTGATATCCCTTTATCCTTGTCTTTGTTTATGTCTCGGGTTGGAACAAATTACTCTAATGCGCCCCCGTCTACGGATTAGTCGACATTTTTCACAAATTTTACGAACAGAAGCTCTTATTTTCATATTTGTCATTCCTTATTTTAATTCTGAATCTATTTCTTGGTAGAAAATAAGTTTCTTGGAATTTTGAATCTCGAATCATATTGAATAAAAATCATCTAATCTTTCGAATCCTTGTTTCGGAGTCGATAAATTATACGTCCTCTGGTTGAATCATAACGACTTACTTCAATTTTGACTTTATCTCCGGGTAGTATCCGTATAAAACTGCGCCGGATCTTTCCCGAAACATAACCTAGAATCAGATCCTCATTATCTAACCGAACCCGGAACATGCCATTGGGAAGCGATTCAGTAATTAAACCTTCATGAATCCATTTTTGTTCTTTCATTCCAGGTAAAGCCCCCTTGAGGTATCAACTAATGGAGGAGAAACGATATTAAACAACTCACCCCCCCCTTTCTTTTTTTTTTTTTTTTCAAATAGGAAGAGGTTTCAGATTTCATTTGGATATTAAATGGATTACCATATATAACATAAAATTTCTCCGCCGATTCCTTCTAGTCGAGCCTCCCGATCTGTCATTATACCCCGAGAAGTGGAAATAATTACAATCCCTATTCCACCTAAAATTCTAGGAATTCGTTGAGAGTTAGAATAGATTCGCAGGCCGGGTCGGCTGATCCGTTTTAAATTTAACAAATTTCTATAAGGCCTTTTCCTATTCCGGCTATGTCGCAAGGTTAAAACCAAAAAATTTTGGTTTTTTTCTCGATGTTTTCTGACGTTTTCGATAAAACCTTCTCGGAAAAGTATTTTAACAATATTTTCGGTAATATTAGTAGATACTATGCGAACAACTCTTTTTCTATCCATATCAGCATTTCGTATAGAGGTTATTATCTCAGCAATAGTGTCTCTACCCATGATGAACTAAAACTTGTGGCGTACAAAAATTGGATATAATTAACATGTTTTTCTTTTTTTTTTTTTTTATTGGTTTATGAATATAAATTTTTCAAGGTATATGCGCGAAACACAAGCTACGAATTAATCTAGTTCTTAATCTGTTCCCCTTTCCCTTCAAATCCAAATACCCCAAAAATTCAGATCTCTTTTTTTATAATACTTCGGGAGCTAATGAAACTATTTTAGTAAAATTTAATTGCCTCAATTCGCGGGGGATTGCCCCAAAAATTCTAGTTCCTTTTGGATTTCCTTCTTGATCAATCACAACTGCAGCATTGTCATCATATCGTATTATCATACCGCTGTCACGTTTAAGTTCTTTACAGGTACGAACAATTACAGCTCTGACTACTTCTGATTTTTTTAGGGGCATATTTGGTACTGCTTCTTTGATCACAGCAACAATAACGTCACCAATATGAGCATATCGGCGATTACTAGCTCCTATGATTCGAATACACATCAATTTCCGAGCCCCGCTGTTATCCGCTACATTTAAATGGGTTTGAGGTTGAATCATATAAATTTTTGAATCTATTCTGCCAATGCAAAGAATGAAAAAAATAAAAGAAATATTGCTTGTCTAAGTTTAAAAAAGAAATAGGTGATTTTGTTTCTTCCCCAAGACTCATTTCTGTACGTTCTACATTTTTATCCCAAAATAATTATCCCGAAATAATAAATTGAGTTCGTATAGGCATTTTGGATGCTGCTATTAAAATAGCCCTTTTAGCTATATTTTCGGTTACTCCACCCATTTCATATAGTATTCGCCCCGGTTTAACAACAGCTACCCAATATTCAGGGGATCCTTTCCCTGAACCCATACGTGTTTCAGCAGGTCTTACTGTAACTGGTTTGTCTGGAAAGAGACGGACCCATATTTTTCCACCACGGCGTGCATTTCGTGTCATTGCCCGGCGACCTGCTTCAATTTGTCTCGATGTGATCCAAGCAGGTTCAAGTGCCTGAAGAGCATATTTACCAAAACAAATATGATTACCTCGATAAGAAATTCCCTTCATTCTTCCTCTGTGCTGTTTGCGGAATCTAGTTCTTTTGGGGTTATAGTTGATGGTTGTTTCGGAATTCCATCTCTACTACAGAGTTGGACGTGAGAGTTTCTTCTCATCCAGCTCCTCGCGAATAAAAGTATTCAAAATAGAATTTCAACTTATTTGAATAGCTATTAGAACGTTTTTCTAAAAATTTTTATTTTTT